CCCCGTGAGGAATTGCCAAAACATTTGACCCTTCACCCATTCCAATATAAAGGATTAGTCAATCAAATAATAGATAGTAAATGGGTCGGTTTGAAAATAAATGAATTGCTAGTTGTAGAATATTATTCTCGTCAGACTTAAACCTAATTAAAATAAAAATAGGGGTTCGGACAATATTTTTTTTTCTGTACTGCAGAAATTAGGAATAAAGAATCTATATCAAAATCAAAGAAAGGTCTAACTTAACTGTTGGAATAACGGTATCCATTGTTATTTGCTTTGATACATTGCTGTCAATAAGATTGGTGAATTAGGTGAAAGATACGGAAAGAGAGGGATTCGAACCCTCGGTAAACAAAAGCCTACATAGCAGTTCCAATGCTACGCCTTGAACCACTCGGCCATCTCTCCTACATAATGATTATGGCCCAGAAACCGAGTGAATAGTGAGTCATTCATATTAGATTTTTGGATAGGTACGTACAATCAATTCTAAATATAAAAAAATTTATCAAACTTTTCATCAAAGAAAAATCCTTCCAGGGATAAAGATCCATTTTTTTTTGTGAAAAACTGTTAAAAAAAAGATATATATCTATTCATTTCATTTTTGTGAAGATGGCGCTCCCATTTTTTTCCAATAGTTATTCTTTATTTATACTAAATAAAATAAATTTTATACCAGATTAAATCAATGAATTAGAATGAATCAATCGATCCATTTTTTTTTTAAACTATGTTTAATGGATACTTTTCTTTTAGATCATGATTCTATTTATAAATCATGGTTATATTTCGTTTTTTAGACGATGATTCCATGTTCATAAAACTTCTAAAATTCTTTTCCAGTTTTAGATTTTTCAATAATAACTCCTTACCCCCATGGATCTATTCCAAATTAATGAATCATCACAGGAATTTTTATATTTGATTGTTATAGTGTATACCCACTATGTAATGCACACAACACAAAACAGACGGTTCATCATAGAATGATCATTCGAGTCTTTTTACTCTTTGGAGCATATCAATTAAAATTTCTCTAATTATCCTAATCTGTAAGATAAATTCTTTGATTCTTTAACTTTGATAAAATCGGAATAGTTCCTTTCATTCTTATACTACTACATTTGGATTAAATTAAATCTAATTTTTTTTATTGATTCCTTTCAAAAATAATAATAATAATTTGAATAGAAGGTCATATCCTTTTTTTTTAATGATTCTTTTTGATTCTTTTTTTTATGTTATTTCGTACTGTATAATTCCTTTGCTTGTGGGATCATTTTCTCACAAGAGGTAAGTAAAAGAAATTATAGAATGGATTGCTACCTATGCCCAGATCTCGGATAAATGGAAATTTTATTGATAAGACCTTTTCAATTGTAGCCAATATCTTATTACGAATAATTCCGACAACTTCAGGAGAAAAAGAGGCATTCACCTATTACAGAGATGGTGCGATTTGATGTTTTTTTTTTATTTACCGTTTTCAGTCTTCGGAGAAAGATACATTATTCGGGAGAGAAAGAAAAAAGATGATTGAAATAAATCTACGCTTATCGTGAAGGTGAAGTTTGTAAATAAAACAATTCCTTCTGTCGTGTATCCCCGATTAATGCAGCCTCAGATGCTTCAATTGTAGATTCTAGTATTGAGCGAAAGGTTACACCTATGGTATGGGTTAGGTTAATCTTACTCCACTAGTACCAATAGGCAGCATAGGGGAAGAAGCACTACGCCCAGGAATCAACAATATGAAAACTTTGTTATCAAATTTGACCTTTTCTTTATCGGAATCGGGACTAACAAGAATGGTTGGTACAACAAACATCCATCTCGTTCGTATTTTGGATAACCATATAACCATCGAAGACTGTTGAAGTGACTAATTCCTGGAAATTTAGGGGTGTTAAGAACAAAGAAATTGTTAGAGTTATCATTTTTATCTAGTACCAAGATACTTGATATTAAGAAAAGATCTTTTACAGGAAGGTTGGCTAGAGATTTCTTGTAAAAACACTAGCCCCGTTCGGTTCATAATGAAATAATTTCAATCTTTTTGATTTCATGTATTATTCTCATTATGCACATAAAAAATCAAAAAGGAGGAGCCGTATGAGATGAAAATCTCACGTACGGTTCTGGAACGGAGATTCTTTGAATCGAATGACGACCGTAACGGATGTCGGCTCAATCCGAAGGAAATTATGCGGAAGCTTTACAGAATTATTATGAAGCTATGCGACTAGAAATTGATCCCTATGATAGAAGTTATATACTCTATAACATAGGCCTTATCCACACAAGGAATGGAGAACATACGAAAGCTTTGGAATATTATTTTAGGGCATTAGAACGAAACCCTTTCTTACCACAAGCTTTAAATAATATGGCCGTGATCTGTCATTACGTGCGACTATCTCCACTATAGAAAGAAAAAAAAGGAAAGAAAGAACAAATCCGCTAATACTAATAACTAATAAATACTAGAAAATAG